GTCCTTGTAGCTTACAAAAAGCATGACACTGAAGATGTCAAGACGGCTGCCTCACAACACCCAAGGACAAAAGACTTAGTCCCAACCTTACTGTTGGTTCTTGCTAGAGTTATACATGCGAGTATCCGCGATCCAGTGAGTACGCCCTAGACACCTTTACCCAAGTAGATAGGAGCAGGCATCAGGCACACCCAATTGGTAGCCCAAGACGCCCAGCATTTGCCACACCCCCACGGGCATTCAGCAGTAGTAAACATTAAGCAATGAGTGTAAACTTGACTTAGTCATAGCAAATCAGGGCTGGTAAATCCTGTGCCAGCCACCGCGGTCAGACAGGAAGCCCAAATCAACTTTATAACGGCGTAAAGCGTGGTACTATGTTATCCAAGTAGCTAAGATTAAAAGGCTGCTAAGCTGTCATAAGCCCAAGGAGCCCATAAAGCCTCGACTTCAAAGAACTTCTTAGAACACCGATTAATTGAAACCCACGAAAGCCAGGGCCCAAACTGGGATTAGATACCCCACTATGCCTGGCCGTAAACCATGATGTCTTCACCCCTACCCAGACATCCGCCAGAGAACTACGAGCTCAAACGCTTAAAACTCTAAGGACCTGGCGGTGCCCCAAACCCACCTAGAGGAGCCTGTTCTAGAATCGATGATCCACGCTATTACCTGACCATTCCTTGCCAATTCAGCCTACATACCGCCGTCTCCAGCCCACCCACTCTGAAGGTTCAACAGTGGGCGCAATAGCCCTACCCCGCTAATACGACAGGTCAAGGTATAGCCTATGGAATGGGAGCAATGGGCTACATTTTCTAGATTAGAACATAACGGCAAAGGGGCATGAAACGGCCCCTAGAAGGCGGATTTAGCAGTAAAGAGAGACAACTGAGCCCTCTTTAAGACGGCCCTGGGGCACGTACACACCGCCCGTCGCCCTCCTCACAAGCGACCCCTTCAACCCATAAACTAATAAGTTATACCAGCCGAAGAGGAGGTAAGTCGTAACAAGGTAAGTGTACCGGAAGGTGTACTTGGACTACCAAGACGTAGCTTCAATCAAAGCATTCAGCTTACGCCTGAAAGATGTCTGTTCAAACCAGATCGTCTTGATGCCAAATTCTAGCCCAAAATACATTGACCTGGAATAACAAAGCTACTTACCACACCCAACTAAAGCATTTACTAGTCCCAGTATAGGCGATAGAAAAGACACCAATGGAGCGATAGAGATTACGTACCGTAAGGGAAAGATGAAATAGCAATGAACAAAAACAAGCTAAAAACAGCAAAGATCAACCCTTGTACCTTTTGCATAATGGTCTAGCAAGAAAAACCAAGCAAAATGAATTGAAGTTTGCCACCCCGAAACCCAAGCGAGCTACTTACGAGCAGCTATTGTTGAGCGAACCCGTCTCTGTAGCAAAAGAGTGGGATGACTTGTTAGTAGAGGTGAAAAGCCAATCGAGCTGGGTGATAGCTGGTTGCCTGTGAAACGAATCTTAGTTCACTCTTAATTCTCCTCCAAGGAAACTCAAGAACCCTAATGAAGCGAATTAAGGGCTATTTAAAGGAGGGACAGCTCCTTTAAAAAAGAATACAATCTCGACGAGCGGATAAGCCAATAACTAACTCCAGGATTGTGGGCCCTCAAGCAGCCATCAACGAAGAGTGCGTTAAAGCTCAGTACTTCAAAAATATAAAAACCATGCGAATCCCTCACCACTAACGGGCTAACCTATCTTCAATAGGAGAATTAATGCTAGAATGAGTAACCAGGGTCCTCCCTCTACAACGCAAGCTTACATCTTTACATTATTAACAAACCCCCAAGATACGACTAATCCAACAAGCATAGTATTATGTACATTGTTAGCCCGACAGAGGAGCGTCCAGTAAGAAAGATTAAAACCTGTAAAAGGAACTCGGCAAACACAAGGCCCGACTGTTTACCAAAAACATAGCCTTCAGCAAATAAGACAAGTATTGAAGGTGATGCCTGCCCGGTGACCTGAGGTTTAACGGCCGCGGTACCCTGACCGTGCAAAGGTAGCGCAATCAGTTGCCCCGTAAATCGGGGCTAGTATGAATGGCTAAACGAGGTCTTAACTGTCTCTTACAGGCAATCGGTGAAATTGATCTCCCTGTGCAAAAGCAGGGATAAACCCATAAGACGAGAAGACCCTGTGGAACTTTAAAATCAAGGACCACTCCTGGCATACACACTCACACCCACTGGGTTCACGTTCATCACAGGACTCTGGTCCACATTTTTCGGTTGGGGCGACCTTGGAGCAAAACAAAACCTCCAAAAACTGGACCTTATCTCTAGACCGAGAGCAACCCCTCAAAGTGCAAACAGCAACCAGATCCAATATAATTGATCAATGGACCAAGCTACCCCAGGGATAACAGCGCAATCTCCTCCAAGAGTCCGTATCGACGAGGAGGTTTACGACCTCGATGTTGGATCAGGACATCCTAGCGGTGCAGCCGCTGCTAAGGGTTCGTTTGTTCAACGATTAACAGTCCTACGTGATCTGAGTTCAGACCGGAGTAATCCAGGTCGGTTTCTATCTATGATGAACTCTTCCCAGTACGAAAGGATAGGAAAAGTGAGGCCAATACCACAAGCAAGCCTTCGCCTTAAGTAATGAAACCAACTTAATTACAAAAGGCTATCACATTCCCCCACACCCTAGAAAAGGGCAAGCTAGCGTGGCAGAGCTCGGCAAATGCAAAAGGCTTAAGTCCTTTAATTCAGAGGTTCAAATCCTCTCCCTAGCTTTTTCAACCAACCCCCATGACTAACCACCCCCTCCTAATAAACCTCATCATAGCCCTATCCTATATTCTCCCAATTTTAATCGCCGTTGCCTTCCTAACACTAGTAGAACGTAAAATCCTAAGCTACATGCAAGGCCGAAAGGGCCCAAACATCGTTGGCCCCTTCGGACTCCTTCAACCACTAGCAGATGGAATCAAACTATTCATCAAAGAACCCGTCCGCCCTTCCACATCCTCCCCAATCCTATTTATCGCTACTCCCATACTAGCCTTGCTCCTGGCTCTCTCAATCTGAATCCCTCTTCCCATTCCTTTCTCCCTAGCAGACCTCAACCTAGGTATCCTATTTCTCTTAACCATATCAAGCCTCATAGTTTACTCCATCCTATGATCAGGATGAGCCTCCAACTCAAAATATGCCCTAATTGGAGCACTACGAGCGGTAGCCCAGACTATCTCTTACGAAGTCACCCTAGCGATTATCCTCCTATCAATTGTACTCCTTAGCGGGAATTATACACTAAGTACCCTAGCAGTTACACAAGAGCCCCTTTACCTCATCTTCCCCTGCTGACCCCTTGCTATAATGTGATATGTATCCACCCTAGCTGAAACAAATCGCGCTCCCTTCGACCTAACAGAAGGGGAATCCGAACTAGTCTCAGGCTTCAACGTAGAATACGCAGCAGGGCCCTTCGCTCTGTTCTTCCTAGCCGAATATGCCAACATTATGCTCATAAACACACTGACTGTGATCTTATTCTTTAACCCTAGCTTCCTTAACCCCCCCCAAGAACTCTTCCCTGTTCTGCTCGCCACAAAAGTCCTGTTACTATCCGCAGGATTCCTGTGAATCCGAGCTTCCTACCCACGATTTCGATACGACCAGCTAATGCACCTCCTATGAAAAAACTTCTTACCACTTACACTAGCTTTATGCCTATGACACACCAGCTTGCTCATTTCCTATGTCGGTCTACCCCCTTACCTAAGACTCCAAGGAAGTGTGCCTGAATATATAAGGATCACTGTGATAAAGTGGGCATAGAGGTATACCAGTCCTCTCACTTCCTAAATACTTAGAAAAACAGGACTCGAACCTGTACTAGAGGAATCAAAACCCTCCATACTTCCCTTATATTACTTTCTAGTAGGGTCAGCTAAACAAGCTATCGGGCCCATACCCCGAAAATGATGGATCAACCCCTTCCCCTGCTAATGAACCCCCAAGCAAACCTAATCTTTATCTTCAGCCTACTATTAGGAACAACCATTACAATTTCAAGCAACCACTGGATTATGGCCTGAACTGGACTCGAAATCAACACACTAGCTGTTCTTCCCCTAATCTCAAAATCCCACCACCCCCGAGCTATCGAAGCCGCAACCAAATACTTCCTAGTCCAAGCGGCTGCCTCAACCCTAGTCTTATTCGCAAGCATAACCAATGCATGAGTCACTGGACAATGAGATATCACCCAACTAACCCACCCAACGTCCTCACTAATCCTAACCTCAGCACTCGCAATAAAACTTGGACTAGCCCCATTCCACTTCTGATTCCCAGAAGTCCTACAAGGCTCCCCCCTAACTACCGGCCTTCTTCTATCTACCCTAATAAAATTTCCCCCAATCACACTACTCTTTATAACTTCCTCCTCACTGAATCCTACCCTACTAACAACCCTAGCCATCCTTTCTGCAGCTCTAGGGGGATGGATAGGCCTAAACCAAACCCAAATCCGAAAAGTCCTAGCCTTCTCCTCCATCTCACACATAGGATGAATAACTATCATTCTCGTCTACAACCCCAAACTCTCCCTACTCAACTTCTACCTGTACGTCCTAATAACAACAGCAGTATTCCTCACCTTCAACTCAACCAAAACCTTAAACCTATCAACCCTCATCACCTCATGAACAAAAGCACCCTCACTAAATGCCATACTCCTACTAACACTGTTATCTCTTGCAGGCCTGCCCCCTCTGACAGGCTTTCTTCCCAAATGACTAATCATTCAAGAACTGACTAAACAGGAAATAGCACCAGCAGCAGTCATTATCTCCCTGCTCTCCCTATTAAGCCTATTCTTCTACCTTCGCCTTGCATACTGCACAACAATCACCCTACCCCCCCATACCACCAACCACATGAAACAATGACACACCAGCAAGCCAATCCCCGCTCTGGTCGCCATCCTCACCACACTATCCATCACCCTCCTGCCCCTCTCACCTATGATCCCTGCCTCCATCTAAGAAGCTTAGGTTAGACCACCTAAACCGGAGGCCTTCAAAGCCTCAAACAAGAGTGAAACCCTCTTAGCTTCTGCTAAGGTCCGTAGGACATTACCCCACATCTCCTGGATGCAACTCAGACGCTTTAATTAAGCTAGGACCTCCAAAAATCCCCTAGGCAGGTGGGCTTTGATCCCACGACGCTATGGTTAACAGCCATATGCCCTAAACCAACTGGCTTCTACCTAAGACCCTGGCGCACGATTAATGCACATCAATGAGCTTGCAACCCACTATGAACTTCACTACAGAGCCGATAAGAAGAGGAATTAAACCTCTGTGAAAAGGACTACAGCCTAACGCTTAAACACTCAGCCATCTTACCTGTGACATTCACCAACCGATGATTATTCTCAACCAACCACAAAGATATCGGCACACTCTACCTAATCTTTGGCGCATGAGCCGGGATGGTAGGAACCGCCCTAAGCCTTCTCATTCGAGCAGAACTCGGTCAACCCGGTGCCCTCCTGGGAGACGATCAAATCTATAACGTAATCGTTACAGCCCATGCTTTCGTAATAATCTTCTTCATAGTAATACCAATTATGATTGGAGGATTTGGAAACTGACTAGTCCCCCTAATAATTGGAGCCCCAGACATAGCCTTCCCACGAATAAACAACATAAGCTTTTGACTACTACCCCCCTCCTTCCTCCTCCTACTAGCCTCTTCCACAGTAGAAGCTGGAGCAGGGACAGGATGAACCGTGTACCCCCCACTAGCCGGCAATCTAGCCCATGCAGGAGCCTCTGTCGACCTAGCCATCTTCTCCCTGCACCTAGCAGGAATTTCATCCATCCTAGGTGCAATCAACTTCATCACAACAGCTATCAACATAAAACCTCCCGCCCTCTCACAATACCAAACCCCCCTATTCGTCTGATCCGTCCTGATCACTGCCGTACTCCTACTCCTCTCACTCCCAGTACTTGCTGCCGGCATCACCATGCTACTCACAGACCGTAACCTAAACACCACTTTCTTTGACCCAGCAGGAGGAGGCGACCCAGTGCTCTACCAACACCTCTTCTGATTCTTCGGCCATCCAGAAGTATATATCCTGATTCTACCAGGATTCGGAATCATCTCCCATGTCGTAACATACTACGCAGGGAAAAAAGAACCATTCGGCTACATAGGAATAGTATGAGCCATACTATCTATCGGATTCCTAGGATTCATCGTATGAGCTCACCACATGTTCACCGTAGGAATGGACGTAGATACTCGAGCTTACTTTACCTCCGCCACTATAATCATCGCCATCCCAACCGGCATTAAAGTATTCAGCTGACTAGCAACCCTACACGGAGGCACAATCAAATGAGACCCTCCACTACTATGAGCCCTTGGCTTTATCTTCCTATTCACCATCGGCGGCCTAACAGGAATCGTACTAGCAAACTCCTCCCTGGACATTGCCCTGCACGACACTTATTATGTGGTAGCCCACTTCCACTACGTCCTATCAATAGGAGCCGTATTCGCAATCCTCGCAGGCTTTACCCACTGATTCCCCCTATTTACCGGTTACACCCTCCACTCCACATGAGCCAAAATCCAATTTGGTGTAATATTCGTAGGAGTAAACCTCACTTTCTTCCCACAACACTTCCTAGGCCTAGCTGGCATGCCACGACGATACTCAGACTACCCAGACGCCTATACACTATGAAACACAATCTCCTCAATTGGCTCCCTAATCTCCCTCACAGCCGTAGTACTGCTAGTGTTCATAATCTGAGAAGCCCTAGCATCCAAACGTGAAGCCTCCCAACCAGAACTAACAGCTACAAACGTTGAATGAATCCACGGCTGCCCTCCCCCATACCACACTTTCGAAGAACCAGCCTTCGTCCAGGTACAAGAAAGGAAGGAATCGAACCCCCACATACTGGTTTCAAGCCAGTCGCATAGACCACTCATGCTTCTTTCTCATCAGAGATGTTAGTAAAACCATTACATAGCCTTGTCAAGGCTAAATTGCAGGCGAAACCCCAGCACATCTCACACACCCCTAATGGCCAACCACTCACAATTCGGTTTCCAAGACGCTTCCTCTCCCATCATAGAAGAACTTATAAAATTCCACGATCATGCCCTGATAGTCGCTCTAGCCATCTGCAGCTTAGTACTCTATCTCCTGACCTTTATACTTACCGAAAAACTATCATCAAATACAGTCGACGCGCAGGTAATTGAACTTGTTTGAACAATCCTCCCAGCTGCCGTCCTGATTGCACTCGCACTCCCATCCCTACGTATCCTCTACATAATAGACGAAATCAATGAACCTGACCTAACAGTTAAAGCCATCGGCCACCAGTGATACTGATCCTACGAATACACCGACTTCAAAGACCTCACATTTGACTCCTACATAACACCCACAACAGACCTACCCCTAGGCCACTTCCGATTACTAGAAGTTGACCATCACATAGTTGTACCCATAGAATCCCCAATCCGAGTGATCGTCACCGCCAATGATGTCCTCCACTCATGAGCGGTCCCAAGCCTCGGTGTTAAAACAGATGCAATCCCAGGACGACTCAACCAAACCTCATTTACCGCCACTCGACCTGGACTCTTCTACGGACAGTGCTCAGAAATCTGCGGAGCCAACCACAGCTTCATGCCTATCGTAGTTGAATCTGTCCCCCTAGCCAATTTCGAAAGCTGATCCACTCTACTCTCATCTCAATCGTTAAGAAGCTATGAAACAGCGCTAGCCTTTTAAGCTAGAGATAGAGGACTCCCATCCTCCTTAATGATATGCCACAACTAAATCCAGCACCATGACTTTTTATCATGCTAACTTCATGACTCACCTACTCCCTAATCTTCCAACCCAAAATCCTCTCATTCCTATCCCCAAACCCCCCTTCTGGTAAAGCCCCTACAATCCCAAGCACTACACCCTGAACCTGACCATGAACTTAACCTTTTTCGATCAATTCTCCAGTCCTTCCCTCCTAGGTATCCCCCTAATTCTCATCTCAATAACATTCCCAGCCCTACTCCTCCCCTCACTAAATAACCAATGAATTACCAACCGTCTATCAACCCTCCAACTATGACTCATTAACCTAATCACAAAACAACTAATAATACCCCTAAATAAAAAGGGACACAAATGGGCCTTAATCCTAACATCCCTCCTGGTCTTTCTCCTGCTTGTCAACCTCCTAGGACTCCTACCATACACCTTCACCCCAACCACCCAACTATCTATAAACCTGGCCCTAGCTTTCCCACTATGATTAGCCACCCTACTAGTAGGCTTACGCAACCAACCTACCACTTCTCTTGGCCACCTCCTCCCAGAAGGAACTCCAACCCCCCTAATCCCAGCCCTCATTCTAATCGAAACCACAAGCCTCCTCATTCGACCCCTAGCCCTAGGAGTACGCTTAACAGCCAACCTCACAGCTGGGCACCTACTAATCCAACTCATCTCCACAGCCACTATCGCCCTAATGCCAACCATACCAATAGTCTCCCTACTAACCCTAATTATTCTCTTCCTACTAACTCTCCTAGAAGTGGCTGTAGCCATAATCCAAGCCTACGTCTTCGTACTCCTCCTCAGCTTATACCTACAAGAAAACATTTAGGCCCAATGGCTCACCAAGCACATTCTTACCATATAGTAGACCCAAGCCCATGACCAATTTTCGGAGCTGCCGCCGCCCTCCTCACAACCTCCGGACTAACCATATGATTCCACTTCCACTCTCCTTACCTCCTAGCCGTAGGACTAACCTCCACCATCCTAGTCATACTACAATGATGACGTGACATTATCCGAGAAAGTACCTTCCAAGGCCACCACACGCCCACCGTACAAAAAGGCCTTCGATATGGTATAATCCTATTCATCACATCCGAAGCTTTTTTCTTCCTAGGATTCTTCTGAGCATTCTTCCACTCAAGCCTAGCCCCCACCCCAGAACTAGGAGGACAATGACCCCCAGTAGGAATTAAACCCCTAGACCCTATAGACGTCCCTCTCCTAAACACTGCCATTCTCCTAGCTTCAGGAATTACTGTCACATGAGCCCACCACAGCATCACAGAAGCAAAACGAAAACAAGCAATCCATGCCCTATTCCTCACCGTCCTACTGGGCTTTTACTTCACCGCCCTACAAGCCATAGAATACTACGAAGCCCCCTTCTCCATTGCTGACGGAGTGTACGGCTCAACCTTCTTCGTCGCCACCGGATTCCACGGCCTCCACGTAATCATTGGCTCAACATTCCTCCTAATCTGCCTCCTACGCCTAACCAAATTCCATTTCACACCAAACCACCACTTTGGGTTTGAAGCAGCAGCATGATACTGACACTTCGTAGACGTTGTATGACTCTTCCTATACATTTCTATCTACTGATGAGGTTCCTGCTCTTCTAGTATATTTATTACAATCGACTTCCAATCCTTAAAATCTGGCTAAAATCCAGAGAAGAGCAATAAACATAATCCTATTCATAATTACAGCATCCCTAACCCTAAGCATCCTCCTAACCCTCCTAAACTTCTGACTAGCCCAAATAAACCCAGACCCCGAAAAACTCTCACCCTACGAATGCGGTTTCGACCCCCTAGGCTCTGCTCGACTTCCATTCTCAATCCGATTCTTCCTAGTGGCTATCCTGTTCCTACTGTTCGACCTAGAAATTGCTCTCCTCCTCCCCCTGCCATGAGCCATCCAACTAAGCTCCCCCCTCACAACACTAGCCTGAACATCCATCCTCATCATCCTCCTCACTCTAGGCCTAATCTATGAATGAACTCAAGGGGGCCTAGAATGAGCAGAATAACAGAAAGTTAGTCTAATCAAGACAGTTGGTTTCGACCCAACAGATTATAGCCCACACCCTATAACTTTCTTAATGACTGCCCTCCACCTAAGCTTCTACTCAGCCTTCACCCTAAGCAGCCTAGGCCTAGCTTTCCACCGCACCCACCTAATCTCCGCCCTGCTCTGCCTAGAAAGCATAATACTATCCATATACATCGCTCTGGCCATATGACCCATCCAAACACAATCATCTACCTCCACCCTCCTACCCATCATCATACTAACCTTTTCCGCCTGTGAAGCAGGTACAGGACTAGCACTGCTAGTAGCCTCTACCCGAACCCACGGCTCCGACCACCTACACAACTTCAACCTCCTACAATGCTAAAAATCATCATCCCTACAATCATACTCCTCCCACTAACATTCCTATCCCCCCAGAAACACCTTTGAACCAACATCACCACACATGGCTTTCTAATTTCCGCTATCAGCCTACAATTGCTTGTTCCCACATACTACCCGAACAAATACTTAACTCCCTGAACCACTATTGATCAAATCTCCTCCCCCTTACTAGTCCTATCATGCTGACTACTACCACTCATATTCATAGCAAGCCAACACCACCTAGAACCAGAACCACCCGCCCGCAAACAAATTTTCATCACAACAATCCTCCTAGCTCAGTCATTCATCCTCCTAGCTTTCTCTGCCTCAGAACTAATACTATTCTACATTGCATTTGAAGCCACCCTCATTCCCACACTCATCCTCATTACACGATGAGGCAACCAACCAGAACGACTAAATGCAGGAATCTACCTACTATTTTACACCCTAGCCAGCTCCCTACCCCTACTTATCACCATTCTTCACCTCCATAACCAAATCGGCACTCTATACTTCCCCATACTCAAACTAACCCATCCTATAACAACCATATCCTGAACAGGACTAGCATCCAGCCTAGCCCTCCTCCTAGCATTCATAGTAAAAGCCCCTCTATACGGCCTACACCTTTGGCTCCCCAAAGCCCACGTAGAAGCCCCAATTGCCGGCTCCATACTACTCGCAGCACTACTCCTAAAACTAGGAGGATACGGCATTATCCGAGTCACAGTGCTAGTGTACCCTCTACCAAATAACCTCCACTACCCATTCATCACACTCGCACTATGAGGAGCCCTCATGACCAGCGCCACCTGCTTACGACAAATAGACCTAAAATCCCTAATCGCATATTCATCTGTCAGCCACATAGGCCTAGTCGTAGCCGCAACCATAATCCAAACTCAATGAGCCCTTTCAGGTGCAATAATCCTAATAATCGCACACGGACTCACCTCATCCATACTATTCTGCTTAGCCAACACCAACTACGAACGCACCCACAGCCGAATCCTACTACTCACACGAGGTCTTCAACCCCTTCTCCCACTAATAGCCACCTGATGACTCCTAGCAAACCTATCAAACATAGCACTCCCACCTACAATCAACTTGATAGCAGAGCTAACCATCGTAGTAGCCCTCTTCAACTGATCCTTCTTCACTCTCATCCTCACAGGAGCCGCAATCCTACTAACCGCCTCATACACCCTATACATGCTGATCACAACTCAACGAGGAGCACTCCCGTCCCACATCATATTCATCCAAAACTCCTCTACACGAGAGCACCTCCTCATAGCCCTCCACACAATTCCCATGGCCCTCCTCATCCTCAAACCTGAACTTATCTCAGGCATCCCTATATGCAAGTATAGTTTCAACCCAAAATATTAGACTGTGACTCTAAAGATAGAAGTTCAACTCTTCTTACTTGCCGAGGGGAGGTTTAACCAGCAAGAACTGCTAACTCTTGCATCTGAGTATAAAACCTCAGCCCCCTTACTTTCAAAGGATAGCAGTGATCCAATGGCCTTAGGAGCCAGTGACCTTGGTGCAAATCCAAGTGAAAGTAATGGACCTAACACTAGTCCTCAACACATCCACACTTTTAGCCCTTACAACCCTATCCACCCCCATCATCTTCCCACTACTATCAAACAACCTCAAAAATACCCCCACCATCATCACAAACACCGTTAAAACCTCCTTCCTAATCAGCCTCATCCCTGCTACCATTCTCGCCTACTCCGGAACAGAATCCCTAATTACCCTATGAGAATGAAAATACATCATAAACTTCAAAATCCCATTCAGCCTCAAAATAGACTTCTACTCCCTCACATTCCTCCCTATCGCCCTATTCGTATCATGGTCCATCCTACAATTTGCCACATGATACATAGCCTCAGACCCTTACATCACAAAATTCTTCACTTACCTCCTCCTCTTCCTCATCGCCATACTCCTCCTAATCCTCGCCAACAACCTATTCGTCCTATTCATCGGCTGAGAAGGAGTAGGAATCATATCATTCCTCCTAATCAGCTGATGACACGGCCGAGCAGAAGCCAACACTGCCGCCCTCCAAGCCGTCCTCTACAACCGAATTGGAGACATCGGCCTCATCCTCTGCATAGCTTGGATAGCCTACACCACAAACACCTGAGAAATCCACCAACTTACCTCCTCCTCCCAAATCCCCACACTGCCCCTCCTAGGACTCATCCTAGCAGCAACAGGCAAATCAGCCCAATTTGGCCTCCACCCTTGACTACCAGCAGCCATGGAGGGCCCCACCCCTGTCTCCGCCCTACTCCACTCCAGCACAATAGTAGTAGCCGGGATCTTCCTACTCATCCGAACCCATCCCCTACTCAGCCACAATCAAACTGCCCTAACACTATGCCTATGCCTTGGAGCCCTCACCACCCTATTTGCTGCCACATGTGCCCTAACCCAAAATGACATCAAAAAAATCATCGCTTTCTCCACATCCAGCCAACTAGGCCTAATAATAGTTACAATCGGCCTAAACCTCCCCCACCTGGCCTTCTTACACATCTCAACCCATGCATTCTTCAAGGCCATACTATTCCTATGCTCCGGGTCAATCATCCACAATCTCAATGGAGAACAAGACATTCGGAAGATAGGAGGACTTCAAAAAACCCTACCAACAACCACCGCATGCTTTACCATCGGCAACCTAGCCCTAATAGGCACACCCTTCCTAGCAGGATTCTACTCAAAAGACCAAATCATCGAAAATCTAACTACCTCCTACCTAAACACTTGAGCCCTAGTCCTCACCCTCCTAGCAACATCCTTTACCGCAGTATACACCACACGAATAATAATCCTAGTACAAGCCGGGTACCCCCGAATCGCCCCACTAACCCCGATAAACGAAAACCACCCAGCAGTACTCTCCTCCCTTACCCGCCTTGCACTAGGAAGCATTACTGCAGGCTTCCTAATCACCTCCTACATCCCCCCAATAAAAACACCACCTATAACCATGCCTCTATCCATCAAAGCCACAGCCATAATCATCACCATCCTAGGAATCATTATAGCCCTAGAAATCTCAAAAGTAACCCGCATGCCAATCTGACCTAAACAAAACCATTTCTCCAACTTCTCCATCTCCCTAGGATACTTCAACCCACTAGTACATCGCCTAACCACAACAAACTCCCTAACTGGAAGCCAAAACATCGCCTTCCAACTCATAGACCTCTCCTGATATAAAAAACTAGGACCAGAAGGACTAGCCGACCTACAACTGATAGCAACTAAAACAGCCACCCTCTTCCACTCTGGCTTAATCAAAGCCTACCTAGGCTCATTCGCCCTATCCATCCTCATCATCCTGCTTACGTACAGAATCCACTAATGGCCCCTAATCTACGTAAAAACCACCCACTACTAAAAGTCATCAACAACGCTCTAATTGATCTCCCCACACCATCAAACATTTCAATTTGATGAAACTTCGGATCCCTTCTAGGCGTTTGCCTTATCTCACAAATTGTAACAGGCTTACTACTAGCTATACACTATACAGCAGACACCTCCCTAGCTTTCTCTTCCGTCGCCCACATTTGCCGTGACGTACAATTCGGCTGACTAATTCGTAATCTCCATGCAAACGGAGCCTCCCTATTCTTCATCTGCATCTACATCCACATTGGCCGAGGCATCTACTATGGCTCATACCTAAACAAAGAAACCTGAAACATCGGAGTCCTACTCCTCCTAACCCTAATAGCAACCGCCTTCGTAGGCTACGTCCTACCCTGAGGCCAAATATCATTCTGAGGTGCCACAGTCATCACCAACCTGCTCTCAGCCATCCCCTACATTGGCCAAACATTAGTAGAATGAGCCTGAGGGGGATTCTCAGTCGACAACCCCACACTTACCCGATTCTTCGCCCTCCACTTCCTCCTCCCATTCATCATTGTAGGCCTGACCCTTGTACACCTCACCTTCCTTCACGAGACAGGATCTAACAACCCTCTAGGAATCCCCTCAGACTGTGACAAAATTCCATTCCACCCCTACTACACCACAAAAGACATCCTAGGTTTCGCACTAATATTCACCCTGCTGGCCAGCCTAGCTCTATTTTCCCCCAACCTCCTAGGAGACCCAGAAAATTTCACGCCCGCCAACCCTTTAGCCACACCCCCCCATATCAAACCAGAATGATACTTCCTATTTGCATACGCTATCCTCCGATCTATCCCCAACAAACTGGGTGGCGTCCTAGCCCTAGCTGCCTCAATCCTAGTCCTCTTCCTCCTCCCACTCCTCCACACCTCCAAACTACGCTCAATAACCTTCCGCCCTCTCTCCCAAATCCTATTCTGAACCCTAGTTGCCAACCTACTCATCCTAACCTGAATTGGAAGCCAACCAGTCGAACACCCCTATATCATCATTGGACAACTAGCCTCAATCTCCTACTTCACCATCATCCTCATCCTATTCCCCCTTGTATCCATCCTAGAAAACAAGCTCCTGAAACTCTAGACTAACTCTAATAGTTTATAAAAACATTGGTCTTGTAAACCAAAGATTGAAGACTAAACCCCTTCTTAGAGTTATCCCTCAGAAAGAAAGGAATCAAACCTTTATCACCAACTCCCAAAGCTGGCATTTTAACTAAACTACTCTCTGTCACACCCACTAAACTGCCCGAATCGCCCCCCGAGACAACCCTCGCACAAGCTCTAACACCACAAACAACGTCAATAGCAGNCCCCNCCCCCCAATTAAAAGCAGCCCCGCCCCCCATGAATAAAACTCGGCCGCCCCACCAAAATCAGAGCGAACTGAAGATAACCCTACATTGTTCACGGTACCCACCACCAATGACACATCCAGTAACCCCCCTACAACAACCCCCACAGCAACCACCAACCCCATCCCCAGACCATAACCAACGACCCGTCAATCCCCCCAAGCCTCTGGATAAAGATCAGCTGCTAGCGACACTGAATAAACAAACACCACCAATATTCCCCCTAAATAAACCATGACCAGCACCAAAGACATAAAAGACACCCCTAAACCCACCAGTCACCCACACCCAACAACAGACGCCAAAACCAGACCCAACACCCCATAATAAGGAGAAGGATTAGACGCAACCGCCACCCCCCCCAGAACAAAACATACCCCTATAAACAGAACAAAATATATCATAAATTCCCACTTGGCCTTTCTCCAAGATCTACGGCATGAAAAGCCGCCGTTACTAGAATTTAACTATAGGAACCCCCCCCCTTCCCCCCCCACACACAAATTCCTCATGATTTCTCATGTTTTCTCTGTGCTTTATAGGGTATGTGGTTCTTTGCATTTCATTATTTACCTCATCAGACACTAATCCAATGTAGGATATTCCACATCAATCGTCATGCTCTACCCCCCTCAACCCAAATATATTCTCCACGGAGATAATATGCGAGCTATTCCACTTCTAGGCACACCCTTGATCAGGTACACTCCAACCCAGTTTATCCTACCTCAAGCCACAACACAGGCGTTACCCCAGATCGATAACTGCTTTACCGTGCTTACTCCCTGTCCCCTGTAGACGGATGACCGTCACAGTACACCTTTGCACCCAACCGATCCATAAACTTCGCCCACCTCCTAGGTTCGATTACTCTCCAACAGCCTTCAGGGATTTCCAAGCCAGAGAACCTGGTTATCTATTGATCGTGTATCTCACGAGAACCGAGCTACTCGACGTCAGTGCTGCTTTCGTTTATTGGCTTCAAGGCCATACTTTCCCCCTACACCCTAGCCCAACTTGCTCTTTTGCGCCACTGGTTCCTATCTCAGGGCCATACCTTGCTCCTAGCCTTCTTCCTTGCCTTTCACAGATACAAGTGGTCGGCCTGAACACTCCCCTTTCTCTCTCTCGTAGTTAACGGCATCCGGCCGCCCTTACACCCTTNTTTTTCTGGGTATAATCTCAATAAGCCCTTCAAAGTGCGTAGCAGGTGATATCTTCCTCTTGACATGTCCATCTCGTGGTCGGCGAGCAGCTTGATTGCCCGTAAAGCCCCCCGGTGTCATGGTTGGTCGGATAAGGTCGTCTCAAACTTGACACTGATGCACTTTAACCACATTCATGAAGTCCGCGCTATTTACCGTCTTGGCACTAGATAATGCATGGTGACCGGTACATGCTTACTTTATTCCTACTTTCTAGGAATTTATATCTAAACCCCCAATTTGTCCGTTCATTTCTTTTAGTTTGTTATTTTCATTTTGTTTTCGTTAAAATTTTATTTGAAACTCCCTACCCTTTCCAACTATCAAACGTTCATTCGTTGTCATTTAACTTTCCTCTGCCATACCCCCATTAACAAACCAAACAAATTCATCATTTTTTTCGTTCATCAAACATAACCTTATATGAAAAACTCCTAAAAAATTCATCCGCCCGCCGGCGGTGAAACCTACACCATACAACACCAGAAACAAACCCCTAACACCACTCACCATCAAAAAAAATCAAACTAAAAGAAACCATCACTCCACAACAACAACTAACAATAAACCTAACCCT